TATTAACAATCGAAAGATGGTCGAAAGAAAAAATCTCTATTTGATGGGGCTTCTTCCTATACCTATTCTTCCTATACCTATGAATTCCATTGGACCCAGAAATGAGACATTGGAAGAATCTTTTTGGTCTTCCAATATCAATAGGTTGATTGTTTCGCTCCTGTATCTTCCAAAAGGGAAAAAGATTTCTGAGAGTTGTTTCATGGATCCGCAAGAGAGTACTTGGGTTCTCCCAATAAATAAAAAGTGTATCATGCCTGAATCTAACCGGAGTTCGCGGTGGTGGAGGAACCGGATCGGAAAAAAGAGGGATTCTAGTTGTAAGATATCTAATGAAACCGTAGCTGGAATTGAGATCTCATTCAAAGAGAAAGATAGCAAATATCTGGAGTTTCTTTTTTTATCCTATACGGATGATCCGATCCGCAAGGACCATGATTGGGAATTGTTTGATCGTCTTTCTCCGAGGAAGAAGCGAAACATAATCAACTTGAATTCGGGACAGCTATTCGAAATCTTAGGGAAAGACTTGATTTGTTATCTCATGTCTGCTTTTCGTGAAAAAAGACCAATTGAAGGGGAGGTTTTCTTCAAACAACAAGGAGCTGAGGCAACTATTCAATCAAATGATATTGAGCATGTTTCCCATCTCTTCTCGAGAAACAAGTGGGGTATTTCTTTGCAAAATTGTGCTCAATTTCATATGTGGCAATTCCGCCAAGATCTCTTCGTTAGTTGGGGGAAGAATCAGCACGAATCGGATTTTTTGAGGAACGTATCGAGAGAGAATTTGATTTGGTTAGACAATGTGTGGTTGGTAAACAAGGATCGGTTTTTTAGCAAGGTACGGAATGTATTGTCAAATATTCAATATGATTCCACAAGATCTATTTTCGTTCAAGTAAGGGATTCTAGCCAATTGAAAGGATCTTCTGATCAATCCATAGATCATTTCGATTCCATTAGAAATGAGGATTCGGAATATCACACATTGATCGATCAAACAGAGATTCAGCAACTAAAAGAAAGATCGATTCTTTTGGATCCTTCCTTTCTTCAAACGGAACGAACAGAGATAGAATCAGATCGATTCCCGAAATGCCTTTTTGGATCTTCCTCAATGTCCCGGCTATTCACGGAACGTGAGAAGCAGATGAATGATCATCTGCTTCCGGAAGAAATCGAAGAATTTCTTGGGAATCCTACAAGATCAATTCGTTCTTTTTTCTCTGACAGATGGTCAGAACTTCATCTGGGTTCGAATCCTACTGAGAGGTCCACTAGAGATCAGAAATTTTGGAAGAAAAAACAAGATGTTTCTTTTGTCCCTTCCAGGCGATCGGAAAATAAAGAAATGGTTGATATATTCAAGATAATTACGTATTTACAAAATACCGCCTCAATTCATCCTATTTCATCAGATCCGGGATGTGATATGGTTCCGAAGGATGAACCGGATATGGACAGTTCCAATAAGATTTCATTCTTGAAAAAAAATCCATTTTTTGATTTATTTCATCTATTCCATGACCGGAACAAAGGGGGATACACGTTACACCACGATTTTGAATCAGAAGAGAGATTTCAAGAAATGGCAGATCTATTCACTCTATCAATAACCGAGCCGGATCTGGTGTATCATAGGGGATTTGCCTTTTCTATTGATTCCTACGGGTTGGATCAAAAAAAATTCTTGAATGAGGTATTCAACTCCAGGGATGAATCGAAAAAGAAATCTTTATTGGTTCTACCTCCTCTTTTTTATGAAGAGAATGAATCTTTTTATCGAAGGATCAGAAAAAAATCGGTCCGGATCTACTGCGGGAATGATTTGGAAGATCCAAAACTAAAAACAGCGGTATTTGCTAGCAACAACATAATGGAGGCAGTCAATCAATATAGATTGATCCGAAATCTGATTCAAATCCAATATAGCACCTATGGGTACATAAGAAATGTATCGAATCGATTCTTTTTAATGAATAGATCCGATCGCAACTTCGAATATGGAATTCAAAGGGATCGAATAGGAAATGATACTCTGAATCATATAACTATAATGAAATATACGATCAACCAACATTTATCGAATTTGAAAAAGAGTCAGAAGAAATGGTTTGATCCTCTTATTTCTCGAACCGAGAGATCCATGAATCGGGATCCTGATGCATATAGATACAAATGTTCCAATGGGAGCAAGAATTTCCAGGAACATTTGGAACATTTCGTTTCTGAACAGAAGAACCGTTTTCAAGTAGTGTTCAATCGATTACGTATTAATCAATATTCGATTGATTGGTCCGAGGCTATCGACAAACAAGATTTGTCTAAGTCACTTCCTCTCTTTTTGTCCAAGTCACTTCCCTTTTTGTCCAAGTCACTTTCCCTTTTCTTTGTGAGTATCGGGAATATCCCCATTCATAGGTCCGAGATCCACATCTATGAATTGAAAGGTCCGAATGATCAACTCTGCAATCAGTTGTTAGAATCAATAGGTGTT